AAATTCGATTTTTTCAAAAAAAAAAAAAAAAAGGAATTAATCTATTTCTATATAGGATAAATTAAGGCAGAGATGTGTGTTCTTTTGTGCATATTGAAATTTGAATAGAGAATATGATGCTTCTTTCTTTTATAAAGAATCTTTTCTTTCCTGATTTCTATTGAATAATGTCAAAATTATTTTTCGTAAATAAATTAGGTATTCCGCGGGCGAATATTTACTGTTTTCTTTTTCATTTTTTTCTTTCATTCGTAGGTTCAATTCATGACTTTCAGAATAAATAATTCAATTTTTTCTTAGTTTGTTCCGCCATCCCACCTAATGAATTTTTAGAATTTTTTTGAATAGAATTCTACATAGTCACAGGTTCTGTCGTTCCCATAGCTTCTCTATTCATGGTTAGGTCTAAACTCTGCAATGGAGCTTCCAACAAAATTTGTTGTTGAGTCAATTTCCTTAGTTTTCTTAACTCAGGACTCTTTATTCTTTTTTATTAAAATTTCTCTTTTTTATGTATTTTTGAATTGAATATTTGATTATTGATGCTTTGTGACACTGCTTTTTCTTTTATCACATGATTTATAGACCATACATATTGGGATCATATAGCATTGATATCTTGTTCTTTCTTTCTATCACCCCTCCTTTTCTAAAAATCCTTTTTTTTTTACTAAACACTGGATAATCCTCTTTTTTCTCTATGAATTAGAGAAAAAAGATGAGATTTCAGTTGCTACAAATATATGATTTATTCATATAGTGACTGTTTCTTAGGATCTTGATAATACGAAGCAATAGGTTGGTTTTTAGTTTTTTTTTATTATGAAATAAGTTTTTAGTAAGGATTAGTTGATTTTTTCAATTCTAACTTTGAAAGAAAAAAAAACTAACGAATCACACACTAAGCATAGCAATTATACTAAAAGAGTCAATTCAATTTTGATTTAACCCTAACTAATTCGAATTCCTCGTTTTTCTCTAATAGAATCAATCAAAGAATTTGTCTTTTTTTTTTCTATCTTGGGGAAATCGATAAGAAATTTTCCCTCTTTGTGAATCAAATTCACTTATTTGTATCTTGACTCTATCCCCTAGTAACACACGTATACGATTACGGCGCATATTGAAAGATCGAAAACCCACAACGATTTGACTATTATGATGCAGACGTACGTGGAACATGATATCTTTGATGGGTTACAAGTCCTTTAGAAAGAAATTGCTCTCTTTCATTTAGATAACTCACAACGGTTTGATTTTTAAGATAAAAAAAAAGATATCTTTGATCGGTTCCACAATTATTCCTTCATAAAGAAATTGCTCTTTTTTATTGATATCTATGTTGGTTTTTCTTTTCTCTTTCATATCTTTTTCCTCGATTATATGGATTAATAGACTTAACTGCTAAATAACGTAAAAATAATTATAATTATTTCTAAAATACAAAATTATTATTATTTTTTTTTATTGACAGCTTTTTTTTCTATTTTTTTGAGGATTACCATATATAACACAAAATCTCTCCTCCAATTCTTTGAAGTCGAGCTTCTCGATCTGTCATTATACCCTGAGAAGTAGACAGAATTACAATTCCTATTCCACCTAGAATCTTAGGAATTCGTTGATATTTCGAATAAATTCGTAAACTGGGTCGGCTTATACGTTTTAAAAAAATAGTTCTAGTTGCTATAAATATAGAAAGACAAAGTCATTTTTTTCTACTTTGCTCTACTTTCTAAATATCCAAATTTTTAAGCCTAAAACTCCATTGATAGTTTGAATTGTATGAGAACAATAATCTATTTTGGCACAAATTATTTGTAGGGGAAGTTTACCCTTTCTTTTACCTTCTTTACGTGCGATCTCTTTTCCGTCGATACGGCCTGCGAGTTGAAGTTTTATTCCTTTTGTATCTGTTTCTTTAGCTAAATCAATAGCTTGTTGCATTGTCTTTCTAAAGGGGACTCTATTTTTTAATTGTAAGGTTATAAATTCTGCAAGAAGATTAGGTTGGCTATATAATTGTTCAGCTCTTTTGAGTTGAATACGAATTAATCTGGGGTATATAGAAAAGAATTCTTGTTTTTTTACATTTTTCTTGAATTTTGCCAAACATTTCCCTTTTAATAAGAATTTTGGTACGAATCCGCTATAGATGATGACTCGTATAAATGTTTTTTGTGTTCTAAATCCTTGTTTTTCAATTTCTATACGTATAATTCCTTCAAAGCCTAAGGGAGGTAAGGGAGGTAAAGATATTCTCTTTTTTTTACTTTTTTGTTTTTTATTCTTTTGCTCTATTTTTTTTAATTTTTCTAAATATTTCTTGGTACCAATTTGTAAACCTTTTTTGATTCTATATTGTACATAATTCTTGAAAAAATTTCGTATTTTTTGATCTTCTTGTATACTCGTAGAATAATTTTTTGGTTCTTCAAACCAAACAGAATGATGACTATGGGTTGTACCAAGTCTGAAACAAAGTGGATTTGTTTTTTGTCCCATAATTCTCTATTTTCTTTTTTTCATCCATATCTTTTTAAATGAAAAGGAATCTAAATTTTAGATTGATTTAATAAAGATTTCGGTTTTTCCTTGAGTACGACTTTTATAAGACATGTGCTTCTTTTTATTGGATAACTATGTCCTTGAGCACGGGGTCTTGCCTTTTTTCTAATAGTACTTCTATTGACTTCGGCTTTACTAATGAATAAATCAGCTTCGTTTAAACCCATATTATGATTAGCATTTTTTGCTGCAGAATAAACTAATTTGAAAATGGGATAAGATGCTTGATAAGGCATGAAACTTAGTATCATAATTGTTTCTTCATAGGAACGTCCGCGAATCTGATCAATTACTCTTCGCGCTTTGGAAACAGAAATACCTATATGTTGAGCTAAAACTTGGACTCCTTTACTTGAACTTGAGTTCTTTTTCATAGGGTTATCCGCTAGCTTTTTAAAATTTTTCATAAGATTCTTTCTCCTTATGTTTGATCCCTATTTTTTTTGATTCTTCATTACAGATTTATTATCGTTATCATTTATTGCATCTATCCCCCAAAAACGGGTAGGCACGAATTCTCCCAATTTGTAACCTATCATAGATTCTGTTATATAAACAGGTATATGTTCCTTTCCATTATGAATAGCGATTGTACGGCCAACCATGGAGGGTGTAATAGTAGATGCCCGAGACCAAGTTCTTATGATTTCGTTCTCCTGCCCCATTTTTATTTTTTCCGTTTTTTCCGATAAATGCTTAGCTACATATCTTTTCTTTTTCTTTGCTACATATCTTTTCTTTTTCTTTGCTACAAATCTTTTGTTTTGACCTATCACAGTTGATTACTCCTTTTTTTGCATAGTAAAGATTGGCATTCTATGTCCAATATCTCGATCTAAGTATCGAGGTCAGAATAAAAACAATAATGATGAATGGAAAAAAGAGAAAATCCTTTCTTTAGCTAGATAAGGGGCGGATGTAGCCAAGTGGATCAAGGCAGTGGATTGTGGATCCACCATGCGCGGGTTCAATTCCCGTCGTTCGCCCATCACATTATTTCGAATTCCAAAAATTCGATTTTGAATATTCCTATTTACGGCGACGAAGAATCAAACTATCACTATATTTTCTCCTTTTCCTAGTTCTTCTTCCAAGCGCAGGATAACCCCAAGGAGTTGCGGGTTTTTTTCTACCAATTGGGGCTCTTCCTTCACCGCCCCCGTGTGGATGGTCCACAGGGTTCATAACTACTCCTCTTACTACAGGACGCTTACCTAGCCAACACTTCGATCCAGCTCTACCCAAACTTTTTCGGTTCACCCCAACATTACCCACTTGTCCGACTGTTGCTAAGCAGTTTTGGGATATCAAACGAACCTCCCCAGATGGTAATCTTAATGTGGCCGATTTACCCTCTTTTGCAATCAGTTTCGCTACAGCACCTGCTGCTCTAGCTAATTGTCCGCCTTTTCCATGTGTGAATTCTATGTTGTGTATGGACGTGCCTAAAGGCATATCGGTTGAAGTAGATTCTTCTTTTTTATCAAAAAAACCCCTTCCCAAACTGTACAAGCTTCTTCCAAAGCATACGGCTTTCTAGATGTATATGATGATATAGAAAAAAATAGATCTTTTCATCGTATAATGAAGTATCACATGAGTGGATATTTAGGAATCCTAATCTCCCGAATCATTCATATTATCATCTTCTACATCCTAGGTCTCTCCGTTCCGTCATCTGGCTTATGTTTTTCATGTAGCATTCAGACCGAATGACTCTATCAAATTACGTCGATACTTACACATATTACGGGTAACGTAGGAGACATCTCTTCGGGGGATCTTCATTACCACTGCTTAGCTTTCAATTCGCCTCTGACCATCAAATGAAATGTGAATAACCCGTCCTCCTCTCTTTGAAAGAAGGGGCGCTTCCAGTTCTGTGCGTGCTTCAAACAATTTTCTCCATATTACCATATCTCTAGAGTCAATAATTTTCTATGAGAAACTACTGAACTCAATCACTTGCTGCCCTTACTCAACAGTTTTCTGTTGAGGTCTATTCCATAGAGGTACTCCAAATGGATTAGTGATCGATTTCTAGGTTTTGTCGTAAACCTAATTGGTTACTTCCAATTACGTAAATCAATAGTTCAAACCGCACTCAAAGGTAGGGCATTTCCCATTGATATAGGAACTCCTTTACCAGAAAAAATGGTATCTCCAATTATAGCTCCTCTGGGATGTAAAATATATCTCTTCTCACCATCCTCGTAGTGTATAAGACAAATGTATGTATTTCGATTAGGGTCGTATTCTATGGTTACGATTCTACCAGATATGTCTTTTTGATTCCGTCGAAAATCGATTTTACGGTATAGACGCTTATGACCCCCCCCTCTATGCCTTACGGTAATAATTCCTCTGGCATTACGACCTTTACTACAACGATGTCGTCCATAGATCAAATTATTTCGTGGATTGGATTTCATTTGACTTTCTACGGCTCCATTGCGTGTGCTCCGACTAGAAGTTTTGTATAAATGTATCGCCGTGTTATTAAGTATTTTTCTTTAAGTTCTTTTCTCTAGAAGAGGTGGAATAGAATAAAGAATCTCTAGAAGAGGTGGAATAGAATAACCCGGTCGAAGCGTAATGATCATACGCCTGTAATGCATTGTATGTCCCATAATAGGTGCCATTCTTCTAGCCCTTTCGGGGTAGAAGATGACTATTCATAGCTATTACCTTAGTTCGACTCAATCCTTGATTTCTTTCTTTGTTGATCCTGATTCGACATTAGAAGTATGTATACAAGGTCTTCAAGTTCTTCCTCGTGTAATAATTTGTCATTGTTGAACAAATGGTTATCTACTTCTCCTTCCTCTCGGTATCTTAGGAGAATTTCTCCTTTATTAAAAAAAATATATATATATATATATAATATATATATATATTTCTATATATAGAAATCTATTCCTCTATGTATTCTTCTCTTTCTTTTTTCTAAGAATCTCATAGGGATCAATAGAAACTATATTCTCATCCGTAGGATCCCAAGTACCCGAATCAATCAATCAAAGATTCGATTCGATCTAAACTCTCCATTGGTAAATGAAATGCACCATGTTGACAAATAGATTTGTTTTTTTGTGCATATTTTTTGTAAATGGATGTCTCACAATTTTCACAATAAGTCCATAAATGAGCCTATCGCGCAAATACATCCTCTGGATTTTGGTATTTCATTAAAGATTCATTCTTCCCCAATAAGCGAAGACTTTTTCCTCTAACTACTGCATATTTGATTCCATCCATAAATCCATTTTCTTCCCTATGAGTTTTAGTATCGATCAGAATTCTAGTTCTTACTCTTCCTATGTTAGGGTATGAATATACTATACCAATTAATTCGTTATGGAAGATCCCATTGAGCCAATTCCGATAGACTTTTTGACCCTTCCTATTAGGGTGCATCCAGTAGGAATTGAACCTACGAATTTGCCAATTATGAGTTGGGCGCTTTAACCATTCAGCCATGGATGCAATTAATGAAATAATATTTCTGATCATAATCTCCACATTGGATCAAGAACGGGGTCAGAGGAGCTAATTCGTATAAAGCCATCGAACCGGCCCAACCAGCAACTAGAGCTGTGTGCATTATAGAAACAGAAAGCAGTCGACCGGGATCATTCAATACGACAGTATGAACACGATACCAAGGTAAACCCATGGAAATACCCCTTTATCAAAGAGAAATAGAAACTTGATTTTCTCGTACGTATTAAACTAAGAAGACGATATATTGTGTACCTAAACTTTTTTTTAGTAGATTCTGTGGTTCATTTTTATTTCATCTCATTGAAAAGAAAAATAAGGGAACAACTCTGTTCGTAAGAACAAAGAGAAGCAGATCTATTCTATACCCGATAAGTACCAATACGCAAGGGGAAGATTGCATTATTGGAGAATAAATGGATACTTATTCGAATGATCAATCCTTTCGTTACAGTTTTTTTGAATCCATTCTGTCTTACTCTATCAAAAAACCCTTCCATGTATCAAAATCAAAGAGAAGAAATCGGTGTATCAAAATCGATGTATCAAATAGAAGAAAAAGGAATGAAGACAAGAAATCATGGATTTTCACCTTTCCTTATTTAAGTGAATAAAGGATATGCATTTTTTGGTTGAAATTTTTGAGTATAGGAATACCAAAAGTATCTTTTCGCCGTCCTGGAACCGAAAAGCTTGGCTTGACATATAGTGTGACTTGTCAAACATATTGGGTCATATGAGATTGACCCGTTCTCTTCCCCGATCAAGATATCCGCTGTTTCGCCGAAGAGATATTGTATTGAGTAAACCATCATTCATTCGGAGCACGAAGTCAAATTTCTCAAATTTCAATATGAAAAAAAAATGATATATGTCTTAATTGATACGATTTGTATTACTTAATCTTTTCTTGATATCAAATATATGAATGAAAAAAGACAGAACAGAGATATATCTTAGAATTGAAAGGATTGTGATTCCTTCACTTTTTTTTGAATTCAATTCGAAAAATGGATATTAAAAGTAAAAGCCGCCTTATATTTTCTTTTTATTATAGTTACTTCCAGAATCGAGATTAATATGCAATTAATCATTGCAGCAATAAAATGGAATCAGCTTTTTTATCTGTCTGTTCTGATCTTCTAATGAGTGCAAACCTTTAGGTTTCTAAAATAGCTAATTCGTTAATACAATACTAGAAAAATTTCGTTTATGATAAAAAATTCGTTAATACGAGAAAAAATTACTTAATAAATACAATACGAATAAAAAGAAAATATTTTTCATTTTTATCGTATATATATAAAATAAATAAGAAAAATATGGAGGATCATGAAAACTCTCATTAATCAAAATCTAATAGAAAGAAAAAATCTCGATTTGAGGGGGCTTCTTAGTTCGGTTGAATGCAGGGAAGAATCTTTTTGTTCTTCCAATAACTTGGTTGTTTCGCTTCCAAAAGGAAAAACCTTTTCTGGGAGTTTTTTTATGGATGGAGAAGAAATTCATTGTGTTCTTCCAAGAAAGAAAAAGTATATCTGTATCATTCGGAGTTCCTGGTGGTCGAGAAACCTGATCATAAAAAATAGGGACTTGATTTGTAATGAAACCGTAGCTGGAATTCAAATCTCATTCAAAGATAGAAATAACAAAGATCTTGAATTTCTATTGTTGTGTATACATGATCCATCCGATGGTTAGTTGGGGGAAGAATCCGCACGAATCGAATTTTTGGTTCGACAATGTGTGGTTGGGAAATCGGTTTATTAGGAAAGGAAAAAATATCTTATGCAATATTGAATATGATTTAACAAGATCGAATCTCATTGAAGTAGAAAATTCCAGCCAATTGAAAAGAATTATATTGTTTATTCGCAACAAAATAATTTCTTCTTTGTACGTCGGTAAAAAAAAAACAATTTTTTTTGACTCTTTCTCTGCGAATCTCTGACACACAAATACCTCACGATCAGGATTTTCCACAAAGGGGTAACACAAGAGATAATTTGTACAAGTCTTTTATGTATAAATTATCTAAATTCTATCGAAAAATTTATAATAAGTTTTACGGATCTTTTGTTTTTCCAAGGACTCTTTATCCAAAGAAATCCAATCTGGAATCCTTAAGATCTTTCATCTCGCCACCAAGAAATTTTGATCCAATTACAGCCGATCCAAAATTCTATAGCTATAGAGAAAGTTCCTCGATCACGGACTTTTTAGAAATTCTTTGGAGATTTTATTCATCATATATGAATCGATCTGATTCAAAAGTTAAGAACTTGCATCCGTATCTCAGTGTCAATTCAAACATGGAGTGTTAATCAAATCCATGTTCTAAGAAATCTTTACCATCCGGAAAGAAAGAAAACTGGAGTCTTTTTCGTTTTCGAAGCAAAAAAAAATATGTTAATAAACGTAGGATCAAGATAACCTTAAAAAAAAAAAGATCTGATTTCTGTGATCATTTTCGAGGGAGATATTAAAGATAAAAAGATAATATTTATTACTACGAGTGCAATATTTACAAAAAATATCTCCCCACGATCTTAACTACGAGTGGGTTCAAACTTATAAGATCCATCCTTTCCGAGATTTATTTCAACTTGATATTACCAAACTTGGTATCAAAAATTCAAGATATTTTTGATATACCATGGGTAATTCTTGAGAAGATTTTTATGAAATGGACTCGGATAAGTGAGAAGATCCTTATGAAATGGACTCTGATAAGTGATAAGTGCGAAGATTTGAACTCTTTCTTTTGTAATGGGAGAAAAGGATAGAAAAAAATTTCAGTGAGACATTACTTCTTCGGTCCGAACCAAGGAATCCGTTAGATATGATGCAACAGAAATCTTTTTCTATCCATTATGATAGATTGAGAAATGAAATAGACGAATCGGAGTTTGAAGAAGGGCACGAAGCGGTGAACCCGCAAGAGATAGAAAACGATTTCTTCAATCAAATAGTTTCAAATAGTTCGGTCTGCTAAAATAAGGCGCTATCTATTTGATAATCTCGAAATTGAGAATATCCATATGAAATCCGGATTTCTTTATTGGGCCGAGTCTTTTCAGGGCAAGTGGCCTCTTGATCACAAGGAAGATAAGCTTCAAGAGGAGGAGCTTCAAGAGAAAGATTCGGAGTTCTTGCAGAGTGGAACAATTCTGTACCAGAAAAAAGAGAGATTTTCCAAAGAACAAAGCGTTTTTCTAATAAACCGATTCATTTGGGAACCTCCGCAGCCATTCTTTTTGGTAGTCATACGGCTGGACTTTTGGTTTTCACGTCGAGAATTGTTTGAGAAGAGGTCTGACCTAGACCTAGATAAGTATCCTTCTTCATCTTTCAATGAAAATTGGTTCAATAAGCAAAAAAAGCACACTGAATTGTTGGCTCGTCGTCAGAGATGGCAAAGAAGACTTAGAATCCATAGTTCCTTATGTAAAGGATCTTTCTCTTCTCATATTCTGTTGGAGAGTTATCAGTATTTAGCAAATCTGTTCCTATCTAAGGGAAGGCTCTTGGATCAAATGAAAAAAATATTGTTGAGAAAGAGATGGCTTCTCCCGGAGTAAATGAACCATTTGATTTGTGGAACAGGAGAAAGATTTCTCCATTCCTTATCCGTAAAGATATATGGCCATGAAAAAGGGGATTAAGTGGAAGAGGATTGGCCGGGTGGTAGAGTCGTGGAAACACTTGTTTATTCGATATTTTCGACCTTAGTTCATATGCTACTGTTGAAGCATGAATTGAAATCTTAGA